TGGTAGAATGGAAAGAATTGGAGGAAGAAGAACCCACGGGGAACGAATGGGAAGATCGAAAAGTTGGAAGAAGAAAAGATTTTTTGCTTAGACGCATGGAATTGGCTAAGCATTTTATTCGAACAAATATAGAACCAAAATGGATGGTTTTGTGTCTATTACCAGTTCTTCCTCCTGAGTTGAGACCAATCTATCATATAGATGAGGATAAACTAGTGACCTCGGATATTAATGAAATCTATAGAAGAATTATCTATCGGAATAATACTCTTACAGATCTATTAACAACAAGTATAGCTACGCCAGAAGAATTAATAATATCTCAGGAAAAATTGCTACAAGAAGCCGTGGATGCACTTCTTGATAATGGAATCTGCGGACAACCAATGAGGGACGATCATAATAGAGTTTACAAGTCGCTTTCAGATGTAATTGAAGGCAAAGAAGGAAGAGTTCGCGAGACTCTGCTTGGTAAACGGGTCGATTATTCAGGGCGGTCAGTGATTGTCGTGGGCCCTTCACTTTCCTTACATCGATGTGGATTGCCTCGCGAAATAGCAATAGAACTTTTCCAGGCATTTGTAATTCGTGACCTAATTAGAAAACATCTTGCTTCGAACATAGGAGTTGCTAAGAGTCAAATTCGAAAAAAAAAACCGATTGTATGGGAAATACTTCAGGAAATTCTGGATGATCATCCTGTATTGCTGAATAGAGCGCCTACTCTGCATAGATTAGGCATACAGGCATTTCTCCCTGTTTTAGTGGAGGGGCGTGCTATTTGTTTACATCCATTAGTTTGTAAGGGCTTTAATGCAGACTTTGACGGGGATCAAATGGCTGTTCATGTGCCTTTATCTTTGGAGGCTCAAGCAGAGGCACGTTTACTTATGTTTTCTCATATGAATCTTTTGTCTCCAACTATTGGAGATCCCATTTCTGCACCAACTCAAGATATGCTTAGTGGACTCTATGTCTTAACGAGTGGTAATCGTCGCGGTATTTGTGTAAATAGGTATAATCCATGTAATCGTAGAAACTATCAAAATGAAAATAATAACTATAAGTATACAAAAAAAAAAGAACCCTTTTTTTGTAATGCCTATGATGCAATTGGCGCTTATCGGCAAAAACGAATCAATTTAGGTAGTGCTTTGTGGCTGCGGTGGCGACTAGATCAACGCGTTATTGCTGCAAGAGAAGCTCCCATCGAAATTCACTATGAATCTTTGGGTACCTATTATGAGATTTATGGACACTATCTAATAGTAAGAAGTATAAAAAGGGAAATTTTATATATATATATTCGAACCACTCTTGGTCATATTTCTCTTTATCGAGAAATAGAAGAAGCCATACAGGGGTTTTGGCAGGGCTGTTGTAATTCTATGCTACCCGCGGGAATTCTAGTCTCGCCGGGTTAACTAGGACCATAATTGCGGAATTTATACGTGAATCAAGATCTAGAAAAGGAAGTTTTCCAATCACTGACTCAAACCCATTGTCAAATTCTACTCAGCGCAATATGGAGGTACTGATGGCAGAACGGCCCACTCAGGTCTTTCACAATAAAGTGATAGACGGAACTGCCATGAAACGACTTATTAGTCGATTTATTGATCACTATGGAATAGGATATACATCACATATCCTGGATCAAGTAAAGACTCTGGGTTTCCGACAAGCTACCGCCGCATCCATTTCATTAGGAATTGATGATCTTTTAACAATACCTTCTAAAAGATGGCTAGTTCAAGACGCTGAACAACAAAGTTTTATTTTGGAAAAACACCATCATTATGGGAATGTACACGCGGTAGAAAAATTACGTCAATCGATCGAGATATGGTATGCCACAAGTGAATATTTGCGACAAGAAATGAATCCAAATTTTCGGATGACCGATCCTTTTAATCCAGTTCATATAATGTCTTTTTCGGGAGCCAGAGGAAATGCATCTCAGGTACATCAATTAGTAGGTATGAGAGGATTAATGTCGGATCCCCAAGGTCAAATGATTGATTTACCCATTCAAAGCAATTTACGCGAAGGGCTCTCTTTAACAGAATATATTATTTCTTGCTACGGAGCCCGTAAAGGAGTTGTGGATACCGCTATCCGAACATCAGATGCAGGATATCTCACGCGCAGACTTGTTGAAGTAGTTCAACACATTGTTGTACGTCGAACAGATTGTGGCACCGTTCGAGGTTTTTCTGTAAGTCCTCGAAATGGAATGATGGCGGACAGGATTTTTATCCAAACATTAATTGGGCGTGTATTAGCAGATGATATATATATAGGTTCGCGATGCATTGCTACTAGAAATCAAGATATTGGGATTGGACTTGTCAATAGATTCATCACTTTTAGAGCACAACCGATCTCTATTCGAACCCCCTTTACTTGTAGGAGTACATCTTGGATTTGTCAATTATGTTATGGCCGGAGTCCAGCTCATGACGACCTGGTCGAATTGGGAGAAGCTGTTGGTATTATTGCAGGTCAATCTATTGGAGAACCGGGCACTCAATTAACATTAAGAACTTTTCATACCGGCGGAGTATTCACAGGGGGTACTGCAGAACATGTGCGAGCCCCTTCTAATGGAAAAATAAAATTCAATGAGGATTTAGTTCATCCGACACGTACACGTCATGGACATCCTGCTTTTCTATGTTCTAGAGACTTGTATGTAACTATTGAGAGTGAAGATATTATACACAATGTGTGTATTCCGCCCAAAAGTTTTCTTTTAGTTCAAAACGATCAATATGTAGAATCAGAACAAGTCATTGCTGAGATTCGCGCGAGAACATCCACTTTGAATTTGAAAGAGAAGGTTCGAAAACATATTTATTCTGACTCAGAGGGCGAAATGCACTGGAATACCGATGTGTACCATGCACCTGAATTTACATATGGTAATATTCATCTCTTACCAAAAACAAGTCATTTATGGATATTATTAGGGGAGCCCTGGAGATCCAGTCTAGGACCCTGTTCGATCCACAAGGATCAAGATCAAATGAACGCTTATTCTCTTTCTGTTAAGCGAAGATATATTTCTAACCCCTCAGTAACTAATAATCAAGCGAGACACAAATTTTTTAGTTCGTATTTTTCTGGTAAAAATCAAAAGGGAGATAGGATTCCCGATTATTCAGAACTTAATCGAATGACATGTACTGGTCGTTGTAATCCGGCCATTCTCGAGGGGAATTCTGATTTATTGGCGAAGAGGCGAAGAAATAGATTCATCATCCCACTCGAATTGCTTCAAGAAGGCGAGAACCAACTAATACCTTCTTCAGGTATCTCAATTGAAATCCCCAGAAATGGTATTCTGCGTAGAAATAGTATTCTTGCTTATTTCGATGATCCTCGATATATAAGAAAGAGCTCGGGACTTACTAAATATGAGACTAGAGAACTTAATTCAATCGTCAACGAAGAGGATTTGATTGAGTATCGAGGAGTCAAGGTATTTTGGCCAAAATACCAAAAGGAAGTAAATCCATTTTTTTTTATTCCCGTGGAAGTTCACATTTTGGCCGAATCTTCGTCCATAATGGTACAGCACAATAGTATTATTGGGGTAGATACGCAAATCACTTTAAATAGAAGAAGTCGGGTAGCCGGATTGGTTCGAATCAAGAAAAAAGCAGAAAAAATTAAACTGATAATCTTTTCCGGAGATATACATTTTCCTGGAAAGACAAATAAGGCATTCCGATTGATACCACCAGGAGGGGGAAAACAAAATTACAAAGAATACAAAAAATTGAAAAATTGGCTCTATATCCAACGAATGAAACTTTCCAGGTATGAAAAAAAATATTTTGTTTTGGTTCAACCTGTAGTCCCATATAAAAAAACGGACGGTATAAATTTAGGAAGACTTTTCCCGCCGGATCTCTTGCAGGAAAGTGATAATCTACAACTTCGAGTTGTCAATTATATCCTTTATTACGACCCAATTCTTGAAATTTGGGACACAAGTATTCAATTAGTTCGGACTTGTTTAGTGTTGAATTGGGACCAAGACAAAAAGATCGAAAAGGCCTGTGCTTCCTTTGTTGAAATAAGGACAAATGGTTTGATTAGAGATTTTCTAAGAATCGACTTAGCGAAGTCACCTATTTCGTATACCGGAAAAAGGAACGATCTGTCGGGTGCAGGATTGATCTCTGAGAATGGATCAGATCGCGCTAATGTCAATCCGTTTTCTTCCATTCATTCCTATTCCAAGGCAACCATTCAAGAATCTGTTAATCCAAATCAAGGGACTATTCATACGTTGTTGAATCGAAATAAGGAATCTCAATCTTTGATAATTTTGTCATCATCCAATTGTTCTCGAATAGGTCCATTCAACGATGTAAAATCTCCCAATATAATAAAAGAATCAATCAAAAAGGACCCCCTAATTCCAATTAGTAATTCGTTGGGCCCCTTAGGAACAGGCTTTCCAATTTCTAATTTGGATTTATTTTCCCATTTAATAACCCATAATCAGATCTTACTAACTAACTATTTGCAACTTGACAATTTAAAACAGAGTTTTCAAATACTTAAATATTATTTACTGGATGAAAAAGGTAAAATTTATAATCCCTATTCATGCAGTAACATTATTTTGAATCCATTCAATTTGAATTGGTATTTTATCCATTACAATTATTGTGAAGAGACATCTACAATTGTTAGTCTTGGGCAGTTTCTTTGTGAAAATGTATGTATAGCCAAAAAAGGACCGCATTTAAAATCGGGTCAAGTTCTAATTCTTCAAGTTGACTCTGTGGTAATACGATCAGCTAAGCCTTATTTGGCTACTCCAGGAGCAACCGTTCATGGACATTATGGGGAAATCCTTTACGAAGGAGATACATTAGTTACATTTATATATGAAAAATCAAGATCTGGTGATATAACGCAAGGTCTTCCAAAAGTGGAACAGGTGTTAGAAGTGCGTTCGATTGATTCAATATCGATGAATC